ACATAGATATACACATAGATATACACATAGATATACACATAGATATATACATAGATATGTGCACATGGGTATACACCTAGGGATACACATATACATATACACACAGGTATGCACATACGTGTGTACACACGTGTATACACACGTGTGTCAACATATATGCATGTGCATATCTGCGCGTATAAATATATATAAGTGTGTATCTATGTGTATACCTATATATATACATTTATGTAAAAATGCGTAAGGTATGTAATATGGAGATAGTGCGTATAATGGGATAGTGTGTGTAATATGTGGGTAGTCTCTATAATGTGTATGTATAATATCTATAATGTATTTATAATATATGTATAAGGCGTATAGGATACATAATATTCATTCTGCCGCTGCTTCCTCCCCCCCCCAGCCTCTCTCTTATACCTTCCTTTATACCCTATTCGGATATTAACTAAACTTTTGTCCCCCCCCAAAAAAGAAAAGAAACAAAGGTGTAAAAAAAAAAAGAAACCGATAAACTAGAAAACCCATTTATAAAACAAAGGTAAAAAAAAGGATAGGGGGAAACCATTATATATTTTCCCGGGGCCCAAAGTTTGATAAAATTGTCCTGAATCAGAAGAGGGGGTCAAATTCTAGTTTAAATTGCCTCTATTTGTTCCTATTTCCCTTTTCCACCCCCTATATTTGTGTGTACACACACCCCCTCAAAAACTCAAAATTCCCGAACCATCCCGTTTTACCCATACCCTTAATTTTAACTATCCCAATACCTTTCCCCAGCAAAATACCTTTTTTTTCCCTCTTTTTGTAATCTTCTCGGAAACACCAAATTTAATCCTCTTTTTTTTGGGCATTTTTCCTTATATTTTTTTTTACCCAAAAAATTAACATTTTTTTCGGAATAACTTTCACTGGTAATTTACCTATGTATAAATAAACATAAAATTTATAAGAAAAGATAGAACAATTTTTCGTAAAATTTTCATTTATTTACATAAAAAAAAAACAGTTCACATTAAATTTTATTTTTTAATATTCATTATATATTAAATATTTTTATTTTAAAAATTTATAAATTTAATTCACTTTCCCCACTATTAAGATAGTAAAGTTACTAAATATGACTTCTAACCATATAATGAGAGGTTAAATTCCTTTCTGTCTTAAATGCCATTTACCACCTTATTTTCTGTCACCCTTATTCTTGGCTCCATTTTATCCATCAGGAGAACCCAATGAATTTTTGTGTGACTTGGTCTTGAACTAAACTTAATATCCTTTATTCCACTTTTAGTATTTTCTAACAAATATAATGAAGCCGAGGCTTCAATAAAATATTTTTTAGCCCAAGCTATGGGATCGGGCTTAATTCTTTTAGGATCTTTATCTTTTTTTATAAGCCCACAAATCCTTCTTAACCCAAACTTAATAAACTTATTTCTTTTCCTAGGATTAATCACCAAACTAGGTATCCCTCCTTGCCACTTTTGATTCCCCTCAGTAATAGCTATAATCTCTTGACCTATATGCCTAATTTTAACTACTTGACAAAAACTTGTCCCTATTATTATCTTATCTTATAGAATTTTACCTAATATAAATTTCTTTATTATTATAATTATCCTCCTTAGATCCATCATTGGGGGAATTGGGGGTCTAAATCAAACCCAACTTCGTCCCCTACTTGCATATTCTTCTATTGGGCATATGTCTTGAATAATGGCAGCTATAACCTCTTCTTATTCTGCTAGAATTATTTATTTAATTACTTATATTTCTATTACTATCCCTTTAATGTTATTACTATGAACCTCATCATCAATATCTAATTTATCTTCCCTAAATATTTCTTCTAACTCTCCCTCCCATAATATTTTCCTATCCACACTTCTCTTATCTCTAGGAGGCCTTCCCCCCTTTTTAGGATTTTTCCCCAAATGAATAGTAATAGAAACCTTAAGAACTACATTTATATTAGTAATTTTTATTACCCTTCTTGGGTCCGTAATTAACCTATACTACTATTTAAATCTTATATTTATTAATATTCTAACCCCCACATTTTACCCTCTCTTATCCCATAAAAATAATAGGGGAGAAAAATCATTTATTCTACCTTTAATAGCATCTTTCACTCTAGGACTGGGCCCTCTAATATTTTTACTAATTTATGCGCTGACTCTTCTCTACTAACCATAAAGATATTGGTACCCTTTATTTCCTATTTGGAACATGAGCGGGTCTTCTAGGCACATCTATAAGACTAATCATCCGCGCTGAATTAGGACAACCAGGTGCCCTTCTTGGAAGGGACCAACTATATAATACAGTTGTCACAGCCCATGCATTTTTAATAATTTTCTTCCTCGTTATACCTGTTCTAGTAGGGGGGTTTGGAAATTGATTAGTGCCACTAATATTAGGTGCTCCTGATATAGCTTTCCCCCGCTTAAACAATATAAGATTTTGGTTACTCCCCCCATCCCTTATTCTCCTTCTTTCATCTAGAGCAGTAGAAAAAGGTGCCGGTACCGGGTGAACTGTTTACCCTCCATTAGCGGGAAATATTGCTCATGCCGGGCCCTCTGTAGACCTTGCTATTTTCTCCTTACATATTGCAGGAGCTTCCTCCATTTTAGGGGCACTAAATATTATAACTACCGTTATTAATATACGCTATAAAGGACTCCGATTAGAACGTGTCCCATTATTTGTATGGTCCATACTAATCACAGTAATTCTACTTCTTCTTTCCCTTCCCGTACTCGCAGGAGCTATTACCATACTTTTAACAGACCGAAATTTAAACACTGCCTTTTTTGACCCAGCCGGAGGGGGAGACCCTATTTTATACCAACATCTCTTTTGATTTTTTGGTCACCCCGAAGTGTATATTCTTATTCTCCCTGGATTTGGTATTATTTCCCACATTGTAACTCACTATTCCTGTAAACTTGAACCATTTGGAACATTGGGAATAATTTATGCTATATTAGGAATTGGAATTCTAGGGTTTATTGTTTGAGCCCACCATATATTTACAGTAGGACTAGACGTAGACACCCGCGCCTACTTCACAGCAGCTACTATAATTATTGCCGTGCCAACTGGTATTAAAGTATTCAGATGATTAGCCACAATTCACGGGTCCCAAATTAAATATGAAGCCCCAATATTATGAGCACTAGGATTTATTTTCCTATTCACAACAGGGGGATTAACTGGTGTAATCCTATCTAACTCTTCATTAGATATTATGCTACATGACACCTATTATGTAGTAGCCCATTTTCACTATGTCCTATCCATAGGAGCCGTATTTGCAATTTTCGCAGGCTTCACACACTGATTCCCATTATTTACTGGAACCACCCTCCAGCCCCGATGAACTAAAATTCATTTCTTCTTAATATTTATTGGTGTAAATACCACTTTTTTCCCCCAACATTTCTTAGGACTTGCCGGAATGCCACGTCGATATTCAGATTACCCAGATGCTTACACCAAATGAAATGTATTATCCTCAATTGGATCCATAATTAGATTTGTAGCCCTACTTTTCTTCATTTTTATTGTATGAGAGGCTTTAGTCACACAACGACCAGTAATTAGGACATCTCACCAATCCACCTTTTTAGAATGACAAGATAACCTTCCCTTAGATTTCCACAATATGCCCGAAACAGGTATAATTCTACGCCCAATTTCTTAAAATAGAAACTTCTTATAGTGACTAGTATAATAGTAAACGTTTACCTATTTTTATGTCCCACTGAGGCCAATTATCATTTCAAGACGCTGCTTCCCCCCTTATAATTCAATTAATTTCTTTCCACGACCATGCTATATTAATTATTACATTAGTCATAGTAATTGTATTTTATGCATTTATTTCTTTGATTCTTAATAATTTCACCAGAAATAATATTTTTGAAGCCCAAGAAATCGAAACAGTCTGAACCATCCTACCGGCTATTATCCTTCTTTTTCTAGCCTTGCCCTCCTTACGACTTCTCTATCTTATAGACGAAATTACAAACCCCTCATTTACAATAAAAACAATTGGTCACCAATGATACTGAAGATATGAATACTCTGATTTCTTTAATATTGAATTCGACTCATATATAACCCCCACAGAAGACTTAAAAGAAGGAGAATTCCGACTTCTCGAAGTAGATAACCGCGCTGTATTACCTATGCAAACCGAAATTCGTGTACTAGTCACTGCTGCTGACGTTATTCATTCTTGAGCTATTCCTGCCCTAGGAGTAAAAGTAGATGCTATTCCAGGACGTCTAAACCAACTAGGAATATATATTTCACGCCCAGGAGTATTTTATGGGCAATGCTCTGAAATTTGTGGTGCCAATCACTCATTTATACCCATTGCTATTGAGACTGTCGATTTTTCTTCCTTTACTAAATGAATTAGACAATTTTCTGATCAATAATTAAGAGATCTTAGTTAAAAATATATAACATAAACTTGTCAAGTCTAAATTACTAAATTAGTAAATCTCTATGCCTCACCTAAGCCCTCTCAACTGACTTATAGCTCCAATTATCTTCTGATCAATTCTTATTATATTCTCAACAATCTTATGATGGTCACAAATTATTATATTCCCTAAAATATCCTCTTCCCTACTTCATCCATCTACTCTCCAATGAAGCTGATAACAAAGATGGCCGAAATAAATAAGCAGAAGACTGTAAATCTTACTATGGGACTCCCCCTCTTGTTATATGATCCGACAACCTTTTCACTTAGTTGAATACAGACCTTGACCTTTAACAGCTGCTATTGGTGCTCTTTTGATAACTTCCGGAACAGCAATATGATTCCACGGGCATGGGACATTTTGTATATTTATTGGACTAATTATTATTTTATTAACAATACTACAATGATGACGAGATGTTATCCGTGAAGGAACCTACCTAGGTTTCCACACATCCCTTGTTACCAAAGGGCTACGTTGAGGGATAATACTCTTTATTACATCTGAAATCCTCTTCTTCTTTGCATTCTTCTGAGCATTTTTTCAAAGAAGATTAGCCCCAACACCGGAACTAGGATGCTCTTGACCTCCTACTGGAGTTTACCCTTTAAACCCCTTCGCTATTCCTTTACTAAATACCGCTGTGCTGCTGGCCTCCGGAGTAACAGTCACATGGGCCCATCATGCTCTAATTGAAGCAAACCGTAAAGAAGCAATTCAAGCACTAACCACCACAGTAATACTAGGAACCTATTTTACATTTCTTCAAGGTATGGAATACTATGAAGCTCCTTTTACTATTGCAGATAGAGTTTATGGATCTACTTTTTTCGTAGCTACTGGCTTTCATGGACTCCATGTCTTTATTGGATCTATATTTCTATTAGTATGTTTAATCCGGACTTCTCTCCATCAATTCTCATCCGGGCATCATTTTGGTTTTGAAGCTGCTGCTTGATACTGACACTTTGTAGATGTAGTTTGAATTTTTCTTTACTTGACAATCTATTGATGAGGCTCTTAATATATGAATTGAAGTGAAAGGCTCACAATAAGATTTTGACTCCTATTCTAAAGGTTCGATTCCTTTCTTTTCAAACATTTATAATATAAAATTTGATATGTTCAGACCAATCCGTAAATCCCACCCAGCTATTAAAATTCTTAATAATTCTCTTATTGATCTTCCAGCCCCTAGAAATTTATCAATCTGATGAAACTTTGGCTCCTTACTAGGGCTATGTTTAGTAATCCAAATTGCCACAGGAATCTTCCTCGCTATACATTACTCTCCCCACATTGACCTAGCCTTTTCTTCAGTCGCCCATATTACCCGAGATGTAAACTACGGATGGCTGCTACGTAACATCCACGCAAATGGAGCGTCTTGATTCTTCATCTGTTTATATCTTCACCTTGCCCGAGGCATATATTACGGATCCTACTCCAGTATAGAAACGTGAAACATTGGAGTTATCTTACTAATTATAGTAATAGCTTCCGCATTTATAGGGTATGTTCTTGTATGAGGGCAAATAAGATTCTGAGGCGCTACCGTTATTACTAATTTATTCTCAGCCATCCCCTATATTGGTAGGCTTTTAGTAGAATGACTGTGAGGAGGATTTGCCATTGATAATGCTACCCTAAACCGATTTTTTGCCCTACATTTTATAATCCCCTTCCTGATTGCAGGCCTTACTATTATTCATCTTTTATTCTTGCACCAAACCGGCTCTAACAACCCTTTAGGGCTAAACTCTAACTCCGATAAAATCCCCTTTCATATTTACTACACAACTAAAGACCTTACAGGATTCTTAATTCTTATTATTACCTTAGTAATTATTGCTATATTCTCTCCTAATATACTCGGAGACCCAGAAAACTTTTTACCAGCTAACCCCATAGTTACACCAATCCATATTAAACCTGAATGATACTTTTTATGGGCCTATGCCATCTTACGATCTATCCCCAATAAACTTGGCGGAGTTATTGCCATATTTACAGCTCTTTTAATTTTTTTTATTGTACCATTTATGTATAAACAAAAATTTCGAGGTAATATATTTTATCCTTCCACCCAAATTTTATTCTGAATATTTTGAGCAAACTCATTTTTGTTAACCTGAATTGGAGGTTGCCCAGTTGAACCCCCCTATGTAGTACTTGGCCAAATCTTTACCCTCCTTTATTTCCTATTATTTTTCTTTATCCCTCTTTCCAGATTAATTTGGGATAAAATTATTAATAAATTTCATGCTGGCAGATAAATGCTGTTGACTTAAGCTCAGCCCATGGAAAATTTTATTTCCGCATGACAATTTTTATAGCTTAAATTTATAAAGCTTAGCTCTGAAAAAGCTACAATAGCCTTTGGCTTAAAAATACCACATAGCATATCTAGTATAATTTATTACAAAATTTTTTCGTAATTTAAATCCTATGTAAGGGAAATGCCCCAGAAAATAGTTTATATAAAATAATAACTTTGGAAGTTATAGAACAATTAACATTGTTTTTTGACATTAGAAATAATTTATATAATTAAAATGATTAATCCTTGATAATCCTAATATAATGAAACTTATAAATACTCTTTTATACTATCCCCAATCAATTATAACAATAACTTTCATATAAACTAAACAAATGACTGCTATCTTCATATCCCTTATAATAATTATTTTTATCCTCACCAAAAACTATTTATACTGAACTAAAACAACATTAGCTTTAATATTAATCTCTTTTATATCCACTACCCTCCTCTACCAACCACTTTTAACTTTTTCTACCCCTAACATCTTATTTATAACAGATCAACTAACTTCAACTTTAACCACTCTAACAATTTGAATTTCTGCTCTTATAATAATAGCAAGAAGAAAAATTATCCACCTTTATAATAAACCCTTATTCTTTTCTATAAATTCTGTTATATTAACAACAATTCTTTGTCTATGCTTTAATTTATCTAACTTTATTAGGTTCTACATTTTATTTGAAAGATCCTTAATTCCAACCCTAATTATAATCCTGGGCTGAGGGTACCAACCTGAACGCTTGCAAGCTGGGCTATATTTAATACTATATACTATTGTAGCCAGCCTTCCCTTCTTACTAACCTTAATATTATTAATACATATAAACGGAACAGTCACTATAATTCTACCACATACATCCACACAAATTTTTATAGCCCCCATTGAATTTATATGATGGGGGGTAACTATCTTAGCCTTTTTAGTAAAAATACCTATATACCTTTTCCACTTATGGCTCCCTAAAGCCCATGTGGAGGCCCCGATCGCCGGCTCCATGGTCCTAGCAGGGTTACTATTAAAATTAGGGGGATATGGGGCCCTCCGCCTATCTTATTTATACCCTATACTGATATATAAAATAAGACCTATTATAAATAGAATCGCTTTATGGGGGGGGGTAATTACAAGATTTATCTGTCTACGACAAAGAGACATTAAATCATTAATTGCATACTCTTCTATTGGGCATATAGCTCTCGTAATTATAGGAGTATCTCTTTTATCCCCCTGAGGATGACAAGGAGCCCTTGTTATAATAATCGCACATGGTCTAAGATCCTCTTGCCTATTTGCCTTAGCTAATATCACATATGAATCAACACATACTCGAAGGATATTCCTCACTAAAGGACTTCTGTGCCTATTCCCCTCAATTTCTTTTTGGTGACTAATTCTTTCCATTTCCAATATAGCGGCCCCTCCATCCATTAACCTTTTTGCAGAAATTAGGCTATTTATATCAGCAATCTGATCTTCTTCCCTCTATTTAATTTTATTAGGACTATGTAGATTCATAACAGCAGCATATTCCTTATTCCTTTACACTTCTACCAACCACGGTACCTACAGTCAATTATTTAACCCCATAACAATTCTATCCCCTAATTCTTACTCCCTATGTATATTCCATGCATTCCCTATTTTCTTCTTAATCCTAAAACCTGAACTAATAAATTCTTGGTTTTAAAAACTTTATGAGTATACCTGTACGCTTGTTTTCCAAACAAGAAGCTAGGAAACATCCTAATAAAGTATACTTTATATAAATCAATTTAAAAAATTTCCCCAATTTATTATTAATTAAACAAATGGAAAAAAGTTTTCCGTTTAGGAAACACATGATTTTGAAAATCATTAAAAGAGGTTCAATTCCTCTGAAAACTTATGACTTATGTTCCATTTATTAACATCCTTATTTCTATAATTATAGCTCTACTAAGCATAGCATTCTTCACCCTCCTTGAACGGAAAATTCTTGGCTACACCCAACTCCGTAAGGGCCCAAATAAAGTAAGAATCGCCGGAATCCCCCAACCTATGGCCGATGCTGTAAAACTTTTAGCTAAAGAACAAACAAAACCCTCCCTCTCCAATCTAGTACCTCTCCTTATGTCCCCGGTATCCGCTCTATTCCTAGCCCTATTTTTATGATTCCTCTACCCTTCCTCTTACACCACACATTTCTTTATTTACGGAACGTTATTTATATTATGCCTTTCTAGCCTAAATGTTTATACTTCGTTAGTAGCTGGGTGATCTTCTAACTCTAAGTATGCTCTAATTGGCTCTCTCCGCAGAGTGGCCCAAACAATCTCTTATGAAGTAAGTATATCTTTAATTTTATTAGGCCCCCTAATCCTTATTATATCTTTTGATCTTTGTAAAATTAATACCAACCAATATTCTTGAATTATATACTTAATCATCCCCTCCTTAATAACTTGATTTGCCACATCCCTAGCAGAAACAAACCGAACCCCTTTTGATTTTGCCGAAGGGGAATCTGAATTAGTCTCTGGGTTTAACACCGAATATAGGGGGGGCTCATTTGCTTTAATCTTCATGGCAGAATACACTAATATTATCTTTATAAGACTTTTGACCGCAATTTTCTTTATAGGAGTATTACCTATCTCCTTAGTTAATAACATATTCCTTTTCATAAAAACCCTTTTTATTAGAATAATTTTCCTTTGAGTACGTTCATCTTTTCCACGAATACGCTATGATCGCCTTATAAGCCTAACATGAAAATCCTTTCTTCCTTTCTCTTTAGCGATACTAATTTTTTTAATACCTATTTCAATACATTTATAGTGTTGCGCCGGGAATGAACGGATAACTCTGATGACGTTAATTACGGGGATACTCCCCCCAACACTTTCTTTCTTTAAGGAGCTGTAATTTAGCACTAGTCTTTTAAACTAGAGAAAATAAATGTATTATTCTTAAAGAAATGTTATTAACTCTTCTTACATTTATTATAGCCCTCCTTATCCCCTCAATAGTTCTATTACTAGCTCTTATAATCTCTTTCCGTTCTATAGAAGATCGGGAAAAATCTTCCCCTTTCGAATGTGGATTTGACCCCAAGGCAAACGCCCGTATCCCCTTTTCATTACGATTTTTTTTGCTAGCGGTTATCTTCTTAGTATTTGATATCGAAATTGTTCTCCTCCTCCCCATCCCATTACTTATAAATTTTTTATCCAGTCCTATAATACTTATTACCACTACCGGATTTTTCCTAATCTTAATTTTGGGGCTTCTCCATGAATGACAGGAAGGATCTCTCAATTGAACTATGTAAAATATAAATAGAAGCCAAATAGAGGCACCTAACTGTTAATTAGAAAATTGTTTACCAAACCTATTTAAATAAATTAATATAGTGAATAGTCACATAAACTTTTAAAGTCTACTAAGCCCCTTATTAATAATGCTTCTTATTATTTCCAGTGCTATATTCATTTCTTTATCACTCTCCATTATTATAGCTTCCTCCCCCTTATCAATAGGGCTATGAATTCTCTTAATTGCTTTATCTGCATCATGACTCACATCAATTATTTTTAACTCCTGGTTTGCTATTATTATTTTCCTAATTTATATTGGAGGGATGTTAGTTATATTTGCCTATTTTACAGCTTTAACCCCTAATCAACCCCTAGGGATAATAACTATATGATTTTCTTTTCTTTTGGCCTTTATTACCACCATAATATTAATATACCTATCTTATTCCTCTTTTCCAACTATATTTTCAATTTCCTTTAACTCAATATTACCCTCTATTACCTCAATATTTTTACCTAAAAATACTTTCCTCATCTTACTTTTGGCAACAACATTATTTTTTATTCTAGTAGCTGTAGTAAAAATCTCTCTTCTTTCTAAAGGGCCACTCCGCCCATTCAAATCATCTTAACTACCTTATTCATTATAAGTAAGATTTTAAGTTAATTAAACTAAGGGTCTTCAAAACCCTAAATAGAATAAATCCTAAATCTTGATGATAACCGACATCTTTTCTTCCTTTGACCCTGCTTCTTGCTCTATATACTCAACTTTATCCCCTATAGCTTTCTGAATTCTATCTTTTATATCTATTTCTCTTCTTCAACCATCAATGTGAACATCCAATAACCGCTACGCATGAATTTTTACATACCCCATCGAAGTAATAAATTCACAAACTTCACGTACGTTTAGTTTACATTTAAAAGGATTTCCTTCTATCCTAATCCCCCTATTTTTAATACTAATTATTCTTAATCTTATGGGACTTCTCCCTTATGTATTTAGAACTACAAGCCATTTAGTCCTTACTTTAGTTTTAGGCCTCCCTATATGATTATGTTTAATTATTAGAGCTATCACACATGCTCCTATATCATTTACAGCCCACTTACTCCCAAGAGGTGCCCCAGAGTGACTTAATCCTTTTCTAGTTATTACTGAAACTTTAAGAATTTCTGTACGATTTATTACCTTATCCTTCCGGTTAGCTGCTAATATAAGTGCAGGTCATATTCTCCTAGGGCTTATAGGAATTGCTGCCTCTTCCGCCATTTTCTCATCTAGCCTTTCATTCTCTATTTTATTTATTGTCCAATTAGGATATATAATTTTTGAAATAGGAATTTGTTTAATCCAAGCTTATATTTTCTGTCTTCTTATCTCATTATATTCTGATGATCACCCCTCCAACTAGGCTAGAGTAATTTTACAAATTGGTTTCGACCCAATTCTTTGGGTTCACCCCCCACTAGCCTTTGTTTATATAGTTTAATAAAACATTGATTTGTGGTATCAAAGATATATCTATAATATTATAAACCATGTTTTCTTCCCCCTATAACCCTAGTAAACTTCTATGAAGAATTTTCCCTATCCCTTTAATAATATCTTTATATTTATTTTCTTCTAATAAATTTGTAATTATCTCATGAAATCTACTATCATTTAATTCAACTTCTATCTCACTCCCTATCATCTGTGACCCCTGAGGGTCCTTATTTTCAAGAGTAGTCCTCTTCATCTCTGCTAATGTCATACATTTCGCTGTCCCCTATATAGAAAACGAAAAATTTATAATGCGATTCTCCCATATTGTATTATTATTTGTGCTATCTATAAATCTCCTAATTTTTATCCCTAACTTAATATGTTTATTAATTGGTTGAGATGGGCTAGGAATTGTATCATTTATCTTAGTAATTTATTACCAAAATCCTAAATCTTTAGCAGCTGGGATAATTACAGCACTAATAAACCGTATCGGAGACGTAATAATTCTTCTATCGATTGCTTTAATAATAAATTTGGGCCACTGATCTATTATTTCTTTATGACAATCCCCAAACTCTGCTGCAATAACTTGAATAATTATAATTGCAGGTATAACCAAATCGGCCCAAATCCCCTTTTCTAGCTGACTTCCAGCTGCTATAGCAGCTCCAACCCCTGTGTCCGCCCTTGTTCATTCTTCTACCTTAGTAACCGCAGGAGTATTTCTTCTATATCGATTTCATTACTCCTTAATAACTACCCCCTTCTATCTAAATACCTTATTAATTATTGCATCTATCACAATAATAATAGCCGGAATAGCCGCTATCACTGAATGTGACATAAAAAAAATTATTGCTCTATCCACTCTGTCACAATTGGGAGTGATAATAAGAAGTTTGGGCCTCAATCTCCCAAACTTAGCATTTTTCCATCTAATTACTCATGCTTTATTTAAAGCCTTACTTTTTCTTACCGCTGGGTCTATAATTAACTTCCACTATCACTCTCAAGATATACGATTTATAGGAAATTTAATTTTATCCTCCCCTTTAACCATATCCTCCCTTCTTATTGCTAATTTAGCTCTCTGTGGAAGACCTTTCTTCGCAGGATTTTATTCTAAGGATTTAATTCTAGAAATATCCTTATATAACCCCACAAATATTATAATTTTAACCTTACTAATACTAGCCACTATATTAACAGCTAGGTACTCTATCCGATTTATAATAGTTATCACATGAAACTCTTCTAATTCCTCACCATTTCAATATTTAACTGACAGTAACCCTCACTTTACTACACCTATAATTATTTTATCTAGGGGAGCTATCGTAAGAGGTGCTATTCTTAATTGAATAAGATTTAATTTTATCCCTGAGCCTTTCCTTCCATCACACATTAAGCTGCTACCCCTATTTATTACAATTATAGGAACATCCCTAGCTTATAAATTAACTATAATAACCACTTCTTTCAATTTCCATATGCCATTAACCCATCACTTTAATAGAACTATGTGATTTCTTCAACCTTTAGCTTCCCAAGGAATGATTTTTTATCCTTTAAATCTCTCCAACTATCTGTTAAAAACTATTGACATAGGCTGATTAGAACTTTTTGGTAGACAAGGTATTTTTCTTTTATTTAATAACTCTGCATTAAAACTTTCCCACATTTCCAATAATAGCCAAACCGTTCACCTGTCCTTAATTACCATTGGAACCCTCATTCTATTTATATAACATCTTAAATCTATTTAACAGCATTAGAAGCTAATATTTAAGCATTGGTCTTGTAAACCAAAGATAGAGAATCTCTCCTAATACTATGAATATAACATTTATCCCCTCCTCCCTCATCCCATTTTCTATTATCATGGCTATTACCACTATGATTATCCAACGAACCCATCTTCTCATAACTTTGCTAGCTCTTGAGGCAATAATCCTAAATTTAATAATCTTAATTATAACCCTGTCAAATATAACATCCAATATAAACTTATTTCTTGCCATAATCCTCCTGACCTTTGGCACTTGTGAGGCCGCCCTAGGCCTAGCATGTCTAGTAAAAATATCCCGTACTTTTGGAAATGACTATATCTCATCCTCATCTCTGAACTCTTGTTAACCACAAACCACCAATATAGCCTTATAGTTGATGGACAACATTAAATTGCAAACTTAAAAGTGTATAATATACTAAGGCTTACCTAAAATTAGATAAGCTAATTAAAGCTAGTGGGTTCATACCCCAAACATGAGAATCTCTCTCTAATTAAAAGTTTGATTCTGGCTTCAAGATTAATATTAATTTAATAAAACACATGCAAAATACTTACCCCTGTGAGACCTAATAATATTAAAAATATCAACTAAATATAATAAAGATTTCCTACTTACTATATAAACACCTCACGCCTGCAGTGTATAACTCTTCTTATTTAATTAAAGTTAGAATAGGTTAAATTATTAATAGGTTGACAAAATCTGTGCCAGCAGTCGCGGTTATACAGAAAACACCATTTAATCTATTTAGGTATGATTTACTGAGACAATTTAAATTTACAAAAGGAGTTCAATCCAATATATTTGTTATTCCAAAATCCTCATGTTAATTCGAAAGTATAGACCAAAACAAGGATTAGATACCCTTTTATTCTAAACTATAAATTTTTAACCTGGGCACTACGAACTCATGTTTAAAACCCAAAGAACTTGGCGGCAATCTAACCCCCTAGGGGAACCTGTAATTTAATTTGATAATCCCCATGTACCTTTCTCTATTTTGAATTCAGCATGTATACTGCCGTCGTCAGTTTACCTTTAAAAAGATAGTAGACTAATTAATTATAACCATTCTCACGTCAGGTCAAAGTGCAGCTTATACTAGAGTATCTATGGGTTACATTCTTCATAAAGATTACGGACATAGGAATAAATATTCCTATTAAAGTTGGACTTAACTGTAAAAAGAGAAAAGAAAATCCTTTGAATAATGGAAATCTAGATTGTGCACAAATCGCCCGTCACTCCCCTCTAAAGAGGGGATAAGTCGTAACATAGTAGGAGTAATGGAAATTGCTCCTACCAAAATAGAGCATGAACATATGCCTCCCTCTTACACTGGGAAGATAACACAAGTTTATTTTGAATAATATAAAATTTACAACACCCTACCTCAATAAAACCATTTCCTATTTTAACCAGAGATCCAAACATATTTACTACCCCCGTAAGGCTAATATATAATTCTTATATACTATAGATCCCCCCTAGTACCTTTTGCATCATGGCTTAGTAAATTTAATAGTCAACCTTCAATCCCGAAATCAACACGAGCTATTCTTAATTTGTTTAGAACCCAAAATTTATTGTTGCACTAATATTTTTAAAATTCAGAATAGAGGCTACATACCTACCGCGTTTGAGTATAGCTGGTTATTCTCTATTTCTATCGAAGTAGAAGTATTTAACTCTAAATACCCTAGTTTTATTAGGATAAGCTAATAAAATATTTTCTTATTTTTATCCTAAAGAACACTCTATTTTATAAGCTTTAAACCAGCTATTAAATTTTTACCACGTTCTAGTTTAACTTACCTTAATCTAAAAATAATAAACACATCAATATCTATATTAAAGAGAATCTTTTTGCACACCCACATACCTTTAAAGATAATGCTAAGATTAGTATTTACAAAACTTATTTAAAAATTAATATCAAATATAAATTTATTTGTACTAAAATATAAAATTAATAAACTTTGCAAACCTTGAATTCGACTGTTTACCAAAAACATTGCCTTTAGGGATAATATTAAAGGTTCATCCTGCCCAGTGAATTACTTTCAACGGCCGCGGTACCCTAACCGTGCAAAGGTAGCATAATCATTTGCCTTTTAATTGTAGGCTAGTATGAACGGATAAACGAAATTCTCACTGTATCAATTTTATATACAAAAATTAGACCTTAGGTGAAGATACCTAAATCATTTTGAAAGACAAGAAGACCCTATAGAGTTTTAGTGTAAACTTTTTCCAAACAAATTTCTCCACTTTGGTTGGGGCGACCTAGGATTATTAAAAACATCCTTTCATATAAAGAATAAATACTTCTTGCAAATGACCCTGAAATTCAGATTCTAAAAATAAACTACCTTAGGGATAACAGGCTTATCTTCCTAAAGAGTTCAAATTGACAGGAAGGTCTGGCACCTCGATGTTGGCTTAGAGTAACCCACTAATGCAAAAGTTAGTTTTGGTCGGTTTGTTCAACCGTTAAATCTCTACATGAGCTGAGTTCAGACCGGCGCAAGCCAGGTTAGATTCTATCTTCAAACGTAAAAAGAATATATTAGTACGAAAGGACCATATATTTCTAATTCCATTAACTTATTGAAATCATATAATATTTAATTAATAACACCACTATATTATTCTAATATAAATTGGTTGACAGATAAATGTACTTGACTTAGGCTCAAATTATGAAGTATTTACTTCACCAATTATGTAATGTTAGTTTAATAAGAACCCTTGTGTTGCAAATAAGTAGAGGAGAAAACTTCACGTTACAGGCTTGGCATTTATACTTTTTATACTTTTTATACTTTTTATACTTTTTATACTTTTTATACT